TGGTCTTCCGGAGCAGGCCTTTTATTTGGTAGGTAACATAGATGAAGCTACTGAGAAGGCTACGAAATTAACTTAGAAAAGGAGAGCAAATTGAAGAAATGACCTTAAATCTTTGTGTACTCACCCCGAATCGAATTGTTTGGGATTCAGAAGTGAAAGAAATCATTTTATCAACTAATAGTGGACAAATTGGCATATTACCAGATCACGCGCCTATTGCCACAGGTGTAGATATAGGTGTTTTGAAAATACGCCTTAACGACCAATGGTTAACAATGGCTCTAATGGATGGTTTTGCTAGAATAGTCAATAATGAGATCACTATTTTAGTAAAGGATGCGGAAAAAGGTAGTGACATTGATCCACAAGAAGCTCAGCAAACTCTTGAAATAGCAGAAGCTAACTTGCGGAAAGCGGAAGGCACGATGCAAGCAATTGAGGCAAATCTAGCTCTCAAACGCGCTACGACACGAGTAGAGGCTATCAATGTGATTTCGTAACTAGTCGGTGCACCCAAACACTGGAAAGAATCTCTGTATACACTTCCTTTTTTTTATTTTCTTCTTCCGATTAAATCGAATCAAATGAAATTTTTATCTCAAAATATTTCAAAATGAAAACTGAATAACTGAATGTAGAATAGGATGAAAACGATCTAAAATCACTAAAAGAAGGTGGGTAAAAAAACTTATTAGATACCAGGGATTCCGGTGTCTAATAAGTTCTACCTACTATTGGATTTGAACCAATGACTCCCGCCGTATGAAAGCAATACTCTAACCACTGAGTTAAGTAGGTCATTTATCATCATAAAAAAAAGCAAAGGAACCTATCACATCACTGGATTATAAATCCAATAATACTTCGAAGCAATACTAAGCAAACAGACCAAAGAGATGAGATAGAATGCTGAATCATCGAATATTCATCTTGACAAGAAATTATCTACATAATATGATAAAATATGTATCACAAATACAAGGGCTATAGCTCAGTTAGGTAGAGCAACTCGTTTACACGTGCGCCAATGTTTTTCAAAGGAGTCTATCATGCAATCAAAAGAATTGATCCTTTTGAGAAATCAATGTCTTACTCCAGTACTTTTAGGAAACAAAACAAGAGAACAATAGCCTGACAATGACAAAAGGTTCGGTCCGATTCGAATGCCACTTAGGTACGAGCTGACTAGAACCCATCATTGATTTGAGATATTGATAGGGTGAATATCCAGTCTATTCAATGCTAGGCATAATGAGTATAAGTATCTCAAAAATTCTCTTTTCGTCCTATGAATCTTAAGGTGTATGAAGTTTCATGTTTGATTTTTTAATCAGGATGATAGAGACTCTATTTAACTTAGGTTGAACTAGGCCAGAAGCAGACCTACGTCAAGATAACCCTTCTTTGAAACACTTTGGTAGTGCTCCTGTATCTGAATTCAAATAATGAATCAGAAGAGCACATGGAACCATCTAATTTTTTTTTACGAAAAAAATATGGTAGACTAGCTGATATGTAGTTAATGAAAGAGCCCAATGCAAAAAAAATGCATGTTGGGTTTTTGAAAGAGTTCGAATCATTTTGATAATAATAAGTTCGATCTGTTTTACCGAGAAGGTCTACGGTTCGAGTCCGTATAGCCCTAATGTTAGTTAATAGATTAACTCTATTCATTATTAATGAAAAATTTGAATAAGAAAAAAGAATAAGAAGAACAACAATATTCAAATACAAATAAAAAAGTTGTATAGATTTTTTCTTCATTATTGTATTCTTTATTGATTGTAACTGGCTGCTTCCAGTTGCTTGGTTCAAATCATTTCCATAAGCTCGCTCACAAGGATTCGTTCAGAGCATAAAAAAAAAAAAAAAAGAAAAGCGGATTTCGATGGATCCCATCGATTTTCTAATGTCCAATAAACAAACCAATTAATCCTCGTGAGTCGATTGATTTATTCTATATGAATCGAATTTTCCTGTCCACAATCAAAGAGTTAGTGATACTTCTTTTTTCTACCCCCGAATTATCCAATTTTGGTAAATCCTTCGAGTCAAAATTCTGGCATGAATATGGTTCGATTAAAAAAAATTCAACCTGATTTAATTAAATTCAACTCAATTCGAATCGAATAGTGAATCACACGGATCGAGGAAAGCCTTACTACTGTATTTGTTGACACGTCAGAATAAAAAAATGAAAAGATCTTTAACAGAACTTCTTTTATTTAATATAATATTTTAATATTTCTTTTAATATTTCATTTAAATTTCATTTAATAATTCTAAATTCAGTTCGAAAAATACGAAGTAAGGCGAAAGGGTGAGGTGAAAACGAAAAAGTTTTACTTGTATCTTTTGTATCTATCCAAATATATATTTGTTTTTGTTAGTTTTTTGTATACTATTTTTATAGTCTATTTATATAGATATATATATATATTATTGAAATTAATACTCTATCCATATAAGAACTAAAAAAAAAAGGGGTAATGGAGAATCA